GATATCCGCGATTTCTCTCGATTTCTAATCCAATACACAAATTAATTGGTTCCATCAAGCTAGCTATATGTTGTGTATTATCAACGATTTTTACATAAGGTGGTAAGACGATATCCTGAGCAGTTACATATCCAGGACCCCTGACACAAATAGATGCGTCACAAGTTCCATATAGATTACTTCTGAATACAATATCTTTCAAATTCATTAAAATTTCATGTACCGATTCTTGAATACCCGCTATGGTAGAATATTCGTGTGAGACTTTCTCAGATTTTACACGTGTGATACATGTTCCTTCTATTTCTCCAAGTAAAGCTCTTCGCATTGCAATGCCTATTGTGTCGGCTTGACCTTTCATAAGTGGAGACAGAATAAAACGTCCATAATAAAGACGTTTACTGTCTATTCTTGATTCAACACACTTCCACTGTAGTGTCCGAGTAGATACTGTTATTTTCTCTCGAACCATAGTAATAGTATTTGATTGGATCATTGAATCATTTATTTCTCTTGTTTTTCTTGAAAGTTCTTCAATATACATTCCTATACACGTCTTTTTTTCGGAGGTCTACAGCCATTATGTGGCATAGGGGTTACATCTCGTACGAAAGTTAATAACATACCACTTCTACGAATAGCTCGAAGCGCTGCGTCTCTTCCGAGACCGGGACCTTTTATCATGACTTCTGCTCGTTGCATACCTTGATCTACTACCGTACGAATAGCATTTGCTGCTGCGGTTTGAGCAGCAAATGGTGTCCCTCTTCTCGTACCCTTGAATCCACAAGTACCGGCGGAAGACCACGAAACCACTCGACCCCGTACATCTGTAACAGTGACAATGGTATTATGGAAACTTGCTTGAACATGAATAACTCCCTTTGGTATTCTACGCGCACTCTTACGTGAACTAATACGCCCATTCTTACGTGAACCAATTCTCGGTATAGCTTTTGCCATATTTTATCATCTCATAAATATGAGTCGGAGATATGGATATATCCATTTCATGTTAAAACAGATTCCTTATTTTTTTATGTATCGCTTGCTTTATCGAGTCTGATTATCCCTGTCTTTGTTTATGTCTCGGGTTGGAACAAATTACTATAATTCGTCCCCGCCTACGGATTAGTCGACATTTTTCACAAATTTTACGAACAGAAGCTCTTATTTTCATATTTGTCATTCCTTATCTTAAATCTGAATCTACTTCTTGGAAGAAAATAAGTTTCTTTAGATTTTGCATCTTGAATCGTATTCTCGCGAAAGGGATGTTCAAGTTAAAAAATCACCTAATCCTTCGAATCCTTGTTGCGGAGTCGATAAATTATGCGTCCTCTGGTTGAATCATAACGACTTACTTCAATTTTGACTCTATCTCCTGGTAGTATCCGTATAAAACTGCGTCGGATCTTTCCTGAAACATAACCTAGAATCAGATCTTCATTATCTAAACGAACCCGGAACATGCCATTGGGAAGCGATTCGGTAATTAAACCTTCATGAATCCATTTTTGTTCTTTCATTCCAGGTAAAGCCCCCTTGAAGTATCAACTAATGGAGGAGGAACAATATTAGACAACTCGTCCCTTTTCTTTTTTTTTTTACAATTACAAATAGTAAGTTTTGAATCCAATTTGTATATTAAAAAGATTACCATATATAACACAAAATTTCTCCACCGATTCCTTCTAGTCGAGCCTCTCGATCTGTCATTATACCTCGAGAAGTAGAAATAATTACAATTCCCATCCCGCCTAAAATTCGAGGAATTCGTTGAGAGTTAGAATAAATTCGTAGACCAGGTCGACTGATCCGTTTTAAATTTAAAATATTTCTATAGGGTCCTTTCCTATTCCTTCTATGTCGCAGCGTTAAAACCAAAAAATATTTGTTGTTTTCTCGATGTTTTCTCACGTTTTCGATAAAACCTTCTCGTAAAAGTAGTTTAACAATATTTTCGGTAATATTAGTAGATGTTATTCGAACCACTCTTTTTTTATCCATATCAGCATTTCTTATAGAGGTTATTATCTCAGCAATAGTGTCCCTACCCATGATGAACTAAAATTGTTAGTGACTCCAAATTTGATATAATCAACATGTCTTTCTTTTTTTTTTTTACTTATTTTTTTATGAATAATTAATAAAGGTATATACGTGAGATACAATCTATTTATTAATCTATTTCTTTCAAATACCCTATTAGAAACATATCACGATCTTGGTTTATAATACCTCGGGAGCTAATGAAACTATTTTAGTAAAATTTAATTGTCTCAACTCCCGTGCGATCGCGCCAAAAATTCGAGTTCCTTTGGGATTTCCTTCTTGATCAATAACAACTGCAGCGTTGTCATCATATCGTATTATCATACCATTATTACGTTTGAGTTCTTTACAGGTACGCACAATTACAGCTCTGACCACCTCTGATCTTTCTAGGGGCATATTTGGTACTGCTTCTTTGATAACAGCAACAATAACGTCACCAATATGAGCATATCGACGATTGCTAGCTCCTATGATTCGAATACACATCAATTCTCGAGCCCCGCTGTTATCTGCTACATTTAAATGGGTCTGAGGTTGAATCATATCATTTTGTAATCTGTTCTTTCAATGCAAAATACGAAGAAAAAAAAAAGAAATATTCTTTGTCTAAAATAAAAAAATTTGCAATTTTCCAAGACCCATTTCGCTTGGTTCTACTTTTTTATCCCTTATCCCGAAATAATGAATTGAGTCCGTATAGGCATTTTTGATGCTGCTATTGAAATAGCCGTTCTAGCTATATTTTCTGTTACTCCGCCCATTTCATAAAGTATTCGACCTGGTTTAACAACAGCTACCCAATATTCGGGGGACCCCTTACCTGAGCCCATACGCGTTTCAGCGGGTCTTACTGTAATTGGTTTGTCTGGAAATATACGTACCCATATTTTTCCACCACGACGTACATTTCGTGTCATTGCTCGTCGACCTGCTTCTATTTGTCTAGCTGTGATCCAAGCAGGTTCAAGTGCCTGAAGGGCATATTTACCGAAACATATATCATTCCCTCGATAAGATATTCCTTTCATTCTTCCTCTATGTTGTTTACGGAATCTGGTTCTTTTGGGGTTATAGTTGATGATTCTTTCTGAATTTCATCTCTACTACAGAACCAGACGTGAGAATTTCGTCTCATCTGGCTCCTCGCGAATATGAATAAAAGGATTCAAAAATAAAAAATATTAAATTTGAGGTAAGATAGAATATTTTTTTTAATTAATAAAATAGATATGTATTTATTTAATACATTTGAATCGTGGGATTCTTTGAGATTTCATCTAATCTATTAGTAATTTGTGTATCTTGTTTGAATAGATAACTAAACATTTTCTATTTTAGAAATCCTATTGTTATTTTTTTTTTTATAAATTGTTTTTTTTTTTATCGTTCAAATTTAGCAATCAAAAAAAAGAAAGTTTTCGCGGGCGAATATTTACTCTTCTATTTCAATTTTAGAATTGTCTCGTGACTTCTCAGAATAGATGAATTGATCTCCGGTTCGTTCCGCCATCCCGACCAGTGAATCATTAAGATTCATTTTAATAAAATCTTTTGTATTCACAGTTTCCATCGTTCCCATCACTTCTTATTTAATGGTTAGGTCCAAATTTTACAATGGAGCTCATAATGAAATTTGTTCTTGAGTCAATTTTCTCAGTCTTTATTGGCTCGAAGCTCTTGATTTTTTTTAGTTCTGTTCTGTCATTTAATTATGGATGAATCAGTATTGATGCTTTATTACACTGCCTTTTTTATGAGATCACTCATAGACCTTACATATTGGAATTCTATATCATTGATATTTTTTTCTCTTTCTCTCATCCTTCCATTTATCCACAGCTTTCTTCTCTCTTTTACTTTACAACTAAAAATCATATTGATTTTTGTTTTTGCAAAAACAAAAAAATTTCAGTTGCTACAAAGATGTGATTGATATATCACATTTTGACTGCTTCTTTAGCTTTAAATCGAGATAATGCGAAGTGATGAGTTGGTTATTAGTTCATATATTATGGGGCTGATTTCTAACCCCAAAAAGCCAACGAGTCACACACTAAGCATAGCAATTTTATCAAACGGTTAATCGAATTTTTATTCAACCTTATAGAATTAAAATTATAATTGCTAGTTTTGAGAAAAAAAAAAAGAATGAAGGGGTTTAGCTTTCGAGATAGAAGGAAAAGAAAAATACAAGTTTCTTATTCCTCGTCTATAAATATCCAAATTTTTATACCTAATACACCATAGATAGTTCGAACTTTATAGGAACAATAATCAATTTTAGCTCGAAGGGTTTGTAGGGGAACCCTACCTTCTCTAATCCATTCGACACGTGCAATTTCTTTTCCGTCAATACGCCCTGCAATTTGGACTTGAATTCCTTTTGTATTTGCTTGTTCAGTTAATTCAATAGCTTTTTTCATTGCTTTTCGAAATGAAACTCTATTCTTTAATTGTCCGGCTATATATTCGGCAAGAATATTAGGGTTTCCATAAGGTTTTACAATTTTTGTGATGACAATGTTAAGTTTTCGGTTCACACAATTAAATTCTTTTTGTAGAGTCATCTGTAGTTCTTCGATTCCTCGCGGTCGATTTTCTAGTAATGGCTTGGGGAATCCCATAAAAATTATTACCTGGATCAGATCGATTCTTTTTTGAATCTCTATACGTGCAATTCCCTCTACCCCAGAGGATATTTTTGTATTCTTTTGTACATAATTCTTAATACAATTTCTTATTTTTTGATCTTCTTGTAGACCCTCAGAATAATTTTTTGGTTGTGCAAACCAAAGAGAATGATGACCTTGGGTTGTACCAAGTCTGAAACCAAGTGGATTTATTTTTTGTCCCATACTCCTCCACTACTATACATATCATGATACACCATAGCTTTATGGTTATTTTTCCATTTAGGGTTTTTTAACGAATTTATCTCTACA